TAAGAGACTTAGGCTAAATCAGACCAGCGGCCTTCAAAGCCGTCAGCGGAAGTTAAAATCTTCCAGTCCCTGTAAAACTCGCAAGGCTTTAACTTACATCTCATGCATGCAAAACAAGCGCTTTAATTAAGCTAGAGCTTTACTAGACAGGCAGGCCTCGATCCTGCAAACTCTTAGTTAACAGCTAAGCGCTCAAACCAACGAGCATCTGTCTACCCTTTCCCCCGCCCACTTAAAGGGCGGAAAGGCGGGGGAAAGCCCCGGAAAACGTTAGTTTTCTATTCTGGGTTTGCAAACCAGCGTGTGAAACACCTCAGAGCTTGGTAAGAAGAGGACTCAAACCTCTGTTTATGGAGCTACAATCCACCGCTTAAACCTCAGCCATCTTACCTGTGGCAATCACACGCTGATTTTTCTCAACCAACCATAAAGACATCGGCACCCTTTATCTTGTATTTGGTGCTTGGGCCGGGATAGTCGGGACTGCCTTAAGTCTGCTCATTCGAGCTGAACTTAGCCAACCCGGGGCTCTCCTAGGCGACGACCAGATTTATAATGTTATTGTTACAGCACACGCATTTGTAATAATTTTCTTTATAGTTATACCAATTATGATTGGAGGTTTTGGAAACTGACTAATTCCGCTAATGATTGGCGCCCCTGATATAGCATTCCCTCGAATAAACAACATAAGCTTCTGATTGCTCCCTCCATCATTTCTTCTTCTACTCGCCTCCTCAGGGGTTGAGGCCGGGGCTGGCACTGGATGAACAGTCTATCCTCCGCTGGCGGGAAATCTCGCCCACGCGGGGGCATCCGTTGACCTAACCATTTTTTCTCTTCACTTAGCAGGTATTTCATCAATCCTAGGGGCAATTAATTTTATTACTACAATTATCAATATAAAACCCCCTGCTATTACCCAGTATCAAACTCCCCTATTCGTCTGGGCCGTCCTTATCACCGCCGTTCTCCTTCTTCTCTCTCTCCCAGTCCTTGCTGCAGGGATTACAATACTACTCACAGACCGTAACCTAAACACCACCTTCTTCGACCCAGCAGGAGGGGGAGACCCAATTCTTTATCAACACTTATTCTGATTCTTCGGACACCCAGAAGTCTATATCCTGATCCTCCCAGGATTTGGAATAATTTCTCATATTGTAGCCTATTATTCCGGTAAAAAAGAGCCTTTCGGCTATATGGGCATGGTCTGAGCAATAATGGCCATTGGCCTCCTGGGGTTTATTGTCTGAGCCCACCACATGTTTACGGTTGGAATAGACGTAGACACACGGGCCTACTTCACATCAGCCACAATGATCATTGCCATCCCCACAGGCGTTAAAGTCTTTAGCTGATTAGCAACTCTTCACGGAGGAACAATTAAATGGGATACCCCTATACTTTGAGCCATCGGCTTCATCTTCCTATTCACGGTGGGCGGATTAACGGGAATTGTCCTGGCCAACTCATCTCTTGATATCGTTCTCCATGATACTTACTACGTAGTCGCCCACTTCCACTACGTCCTCTCAATGGGGGCAGTCTTTGCCATCATAGCCGGCTTTGTCCACTGATTCCCACTATTTTCAGGCTACACTCTTCACAGCACCTGAACCAAAATCCACTTTGGTGTGATGTTTTTAGGTGTAAATCTTACATTCTTCCCACAGCACTTCCTTGGTTTAGCCGGAATGCCTCGTCGATACTCAGACTATCCAGACGCATACACGCTCTGAAACACTGTCTCATCTATTGGCTCTCTTATTTCCCTTGTAGCTGTTATCCTGTTCCTCTTTATTCTTTGAGAAGCCTTCGCCTCTAAACGTGAAGTTCGTGCAGCAGACATAACCTCTACTAATATTGAATGACTACACGGCTGCCCGCCCCCCTATCACACATTTGAAGAACCAGCATTCGTACAAGTAAAAATACGAACTGCCGAGAAAGGAAGGAGTCGAACCCCCGTAAATTGGTTTCAAGCCAATGGCATTTCCACTCTGCCACATTCTTATGAGACGCTGGTAAAATAGACAATCACACTGCTTTGTCAGGGCAGAGTTGCGGGTTTAACCCCCGCGCGTCTTACTTAACTAATGGCCCATCCCTCACAACTAGGATTTCAAGATGCAGCTTCCCCAGTAATAGAAGAACTCCTCCATTTCCACGACCACGCCCTAATAATTGTATTTTTAATCAGCACACTTGTACTTTACATTATTGTGGCGACAGTCTCTACCAAATTGACTAATAAATATATCTTGGATTCACAAGAAATTGAAGTGATCTGAACCGTTCTGCCAGCAGTTATTTTAATCCTAATCGCTCTCCCATCCCTACGCATTCTTTACCTAATAGACGAAATTAATGACCCTCACCTCACAGTTAAGGCCATGGGACACCAATGATATTGAAGCTACGAGTATACAGACTATGAAGACCTTGGCTTTGACTCCTATATGCTCCCTACACAAGACCTCGCCCCAGGACAATTCCGCCTTTTAGAAGCCGACCACCGAATGGTTGTCCCTGTTGAATCTCCTATTCGAGTCCTAGTTTCAGCCGAAGATGTACTCCACTCATGAGCTGTCCCAGCCCTTGGTGTAAAAATAGACGCCGTTCCAGGCCGCCTAAACCAAACAGCATTTATTACATCCCGCCCAGGAGTCTTTTATGGTCAATGCTCTGAAATCTGCGGAGCAAACCACAGCTTCATGCCTATTGTAGTCGAAGCTGTACCCTTAGAGTATTTTGAAAAATGATCTTCCCTAATGCTTGAAGATGCCTCACTAAGAAGCTAAACAGGACAAAGCGTTAGCCTTTTAAGCTAAAAAATGGTGCCTTCCAACCACCCTTAGTGACATGCCTCAACTAAACCCCGCACCCTGGTTCGCCCTCCTGGTATTTTCGTGAGTAATTTTTCTCACTATTCTACCCACTAAAGTAATAGCCCATACTTTCCCCAATGAGCCCACCCTCCAAAGCGCTGAAAAGCCTAAAACGGAGCCCTGAACTTGACCATGACACTAAGTTTTTTCGACCAATTTTCAAGCCCATTTTTTATAGGAGTGCCTCTGATAGCTCTTGCTCTCGTTCTCCCATGGACCCTCTTCCCAGCCCCTTCTTCCCGATGACTAAATAACCGCCTAACAACCCTCCAAGGCTGATTTGTCAGCTCATTTGCACGCCAACTTCTACTACCCATCAACCAACCTGGGCATAAATGAGCCCTAATTTTAACTTCACTTATAWTTTTCCTACTTGGCTTAAACCTACTTGGCCTTCTCCCCTACACCTTTACACCTACCACTCAATTATCCATTAATTTAGGCTTTGCCGTCCCCCTCTGATTAGCCACAGTCCTCATCGGGTTCCGGAACCAACCTAACTATTCTCTAGCCCACCTTCTGCCGGAAGGTACCCCCCTGCTCCTTATCCCCGTCCTAATCATTATCGAAACAATTAGTTTAATAATCCGACCTCTTGCCCTTGGAGTACGACTCACAGCAAATTTAACCGCCGGCCACCTTCTAATTCAACTAATTTCAACAGGCATGTTTGTTCTTCTCCCGCTACAACCTACCGTAGCAATCCTTACAGGCGCTCTTCTCCTAATGCTTTCCTTACTAGAAGTCGCTGTTGCAGTGATTCAGGCCTATGTCTTTATCCTTCTTTTAAGCCTCTATCTACAAGAAAACGTTTAATGGCCCACCAAGCACACGCATACCACATAGTTGACCCCAGCCCGTGACCACTTACAGGCGCAGTTGCCGCCCTGCTTATAACTTCCGGAACCGCAATTTGATTCCACTTCAACTCCGTTACTTTAATAGTTTTAGGAACTGTCCTTCTTCTTCTCACTATATATCAATGATGGCGAGATATTATTCGAGAAGGGACATTTCAAGGCCACCACACACCCCCTGTTCAAAAAGGACTCCGATATGGTATAATTCTTTTCATCACCTCAGAAGTTTTCTTCTTTCTAGGATTTTTCTGAGCTTTTTATCACTCAAGTCTCGCGCCAACACCTGACCTAGGTGGATGCTGACCCCCAACAGGTATCACAACCCTAGATCCCTTCGAAGTCCCCCTTCTTAATACCGCTGTCCTTCTTGCCTCGGGAGTCACAGTTACCTGAGCCCACCACAGCATTATAGAAGGCGAACGAAAACAAACAATCCAATCTCTCACACTAACAATCCTACTTGGTTTTTATTTTACCTTCCTGCAAGGCCTAGAATACTTTGAAGCACCCTTTACTATCGCTGACGGTGTTTATGGTTCAACATTCTTCGTAGCAACTGGTTTCCACGGCCTGCATGTAATTATTGGATCAACCTTCCTGGCAGTCTGTCTTCTTCGCCAAATTCAATACCACTTTACATCTGAGCATCACTTCGGATTTGAAGCAGCCGCCTGATACTGACACTTCGTAGATGTCGTATGATTGTTCTTGTACATCTCAATCTACTGATGAGGCTCATAATCTTTCTAGTACTAACTTTAGTATAAGTGACTTCCAATCACCTGGTCTTGGTTAAAGTCCAAGGAAAGATAATGAACTTGGTTACAACAATTCTTACCATCGCTGCCACGCTCTCTATTATCCTGGCCATTGTCTCTTTCTGGCTCCCGCAAATAAGCCCTGACTATGAAAAACTCTCCCCTTATGAGTGCGGCTTTGACCCCCTTGGTTCCGCTCGGCTTCCCTTCTCCCTCCGGTTCTTTCTCGTAGCAATTCTCTTTCTCCTTTTCGACCTAGAAATTGCTCTCCTCCTCCCACTCCCTTGGGGAGACCAACTAGCCTCCCCTTTACTTACCCTCCTCTGAGCCTTCGCAGTCCTGGCCCTTCTCACTTTAGGCCTCATCTACGAGTGACTTCAAGGAGGGCTCGAGTGGGCCGAATAGGTGATTAGTTAAAAGGCATAATATTTGATTTCGGCTCAAAAGTTTATGGTTCAACCCCATAATTAACCTGATGACCCCCGTTCACTTTACCTTCTCCTCTGCCTTCATACTAGGCTTAACAGGCCTAGCGCTCCACCGAACTCACCTCTTATCTGCCCTTCTCTGCCTAGAAGGAATAATGCTATCTTTATTTATTGCCCTCTCACTGTGAGCCCTCCAGCTAAGCACGGTTAGCTTCTCAGCTTCTCCCCTGCTCCTCCTGGCATTCTCAGCTTGTGAGGCAAGCGCAGGACTAGCTTTACTAGTAGCTACCGCCCGCACCCACGGCTCCGATCGCTTGCAAAGCTTAAACCTTCTACAATGCTAAAAATTCTTCTTCCCACCTTTATGCTGATCCCAACAATCTGACTAACCCCCGCCAAATGACTGTGACCTACAACCCTTCTCCACAGTTTCGTCATTGCTCTAATTAGTCTTACTTGACTAACTAACTTCTCAGAAGCTGGCTGAACATCCCTTAGCCCCTACCTAGCCACTGACCCCCTCTCTTCCCCCCTACTGGTCTTAACCTGCTGACTCCTGCCACTTATGATTCTGGCTAGTCAAAACCACACCGCCACAGACCCAGCGAACCGCCAACGAATGTACATCACCCTTCTCACATCTCTACAATTTTTCTTAATCCTAGCCTTTGGTGCAACCGAAGCTATCATATTTTACATTATATTTGAAGCAACCCTGATTCCCACATTAATTCTTATTACTCGATGAGGTAATCAAACAGAACGACTTAATGCCGGGACTTACTTCTTATTCTACACCCTAGCCGGCTCCCTACCCCTCCTTGTAGCCCTTCTCCTTCTTCAAAATACTGCAGGATCACTCTCATTCCTTACTCTCTCATACTTGGCCCCCCTCCAGCTCGTCACCTCTGGTGACAAGCTTTGATGGGCAGCCTGCTTCCTAGCCTTCCTAGTAAAAATACCCCTATACGGCGTCCATCTATGACTCCCAAAAGCCCACGTAGAGGCGCCTGTAGCAGGCTCCATAATCCTTGCCGCTGTTCTACTAAAACTAGGGGGATATGGTATAATACGTATACTCACAATTTTTGAATCCTCAACTGAAAAAATAAGCTACCCCTTTATTATCTTTGCCCTCTGAGGCGTAATTATAACTGGCTCAATTTGCTTACGCCAAACCGACCTCAAATCTTTAATTGCTTATTCATCTGTCAGCCACATAGGCTTAGTAATCGGGGGAATTCTAATTCAAACTCCTTGATCTTTCACCGGAGCTCTAATCTTAATAATCGCCCACGGACTAACCTCCTCTGCACTCTTTTGTCTAGCTAACACCAATTATGAACGCACCCATAGCCGAACAATAGTCCTAGCCCGAGGACTACAAATGGCCCTCCCGCTCATAACAGCGTGATGATTTATTTCAACCCTGGCCAACCTGGCCCTCCCCCCGCTCCCCAACCTCATGGGTGAACTAATAATCATTTCTTCTCTCTTCAACTGGTCCTGATGAACCTTGGCCCTAACAGGGGCCGGAACCCTCATTACAGCCGGATATTCTCTTTACATATTCTTAATAACCCAACGAGGCCAGCTCCCAACACATATTACCGCCCTAGAGCCCTCTCACTCACGAGAACACCTTCTAGTAGCCCTTCATCTCCTCCCCTTGGGCCTCTTAATCCTTAAGCCAGAACTAATCTGAGGGTGGACTGCCTGTAGATGTAGTTTAACAAAAACGTTAGATTGTGATTCTAGTAACAGAGGTTAAAATCCCCTCATCCACCGAGAGAGGCTCGCTAGCAACGAAGACTGCTAATCCTCGCCCCCTTGGTTGAACCCCAAGGCTCACTCGACGATAGCTTCCAAAGGATAACAGCTCATCCGCTGGTCTTAGGAACCAGAAACTCTTGGTGCAAATCCAAGTGGAAGCTATGCACCCCTCCTCACTTATAATAGCATCCAGCTTAATCACCATTTTCCTGCTCCTTTCGTACCCCGTCCTAACGACACTTAGCCCAAACCCTCAAAAAGACAACTGAGCACTTCTTAAAGTCAAAACAGCAGTCAAACTGGCTTTCTTTGTTAGCCTCCTCCCCCTGTTCGTGTTCCTAAACGAAGGAACAGAGGCCATCATCACCAACTGAAACTGAATAAATACCCTAACTTTTGACATTAACATCAGCTTTAAATTCGACCATTATTCAATTATTTTTACACCAATCGCCCTATACGTAACCTGGTCAATCTTAGAGTTCGCATCCTGGTACATACACGCCGACCCACACATAAACCGATTTTTCAAATACCTTCTAATCTTCCTTATCGCCATAATTATCCTAGTAACCGCAAACAACATATTCCAACTTTTTATCGGCTGAGAAGGGGTTGGTATTATATCCTTCCTCCTTATTGGCTGATGATATGGGCGGGCAGATGCTAACACCGCTGCTCTCCAAGCAGTCCTCTACAATCGCGTAGGCGACATCGGCCTGATCTTTGCCATAGCTTGAATGGCAATAAACCTTAATTCATGAGAAATACAACAAATATTCGCAGCCGCGAAAGACCTAGACCTGACCCTCCCCCTTCTCGGCCTAATCGTTGCTGCTACCGGTAAATCTGCTCAATTTGGCCTTCATCCCTGACTTCCCTCTGCCATAGAAGGTCCCACACCGGTTTCTGCCCTACTCCATTCCAGTACCATGGTTGTCGCAGGCATTTTCCTTTTGATCCGAATAAGCCCACTTATGGAGAACAACCAGACAGCCCTGACAACCTGCCTCTGTCTCGGCGCTCTTACCACTGTATTTACAGCCACATGCGCCCTCACCCAAAATGACATCAAAAAAATTGTTGCTTTCTCAACCTCGAGCCAGCTAGGCCTGATAATAGTTACCATTGGACTTAACCAACCACAACTTGCCTTCCTCCATATCTGTACTCACGCCTTTTTTAAGGCAATGCTCTTCCTTTGTTCAGGCTCAATTATCCATAGCCTAAACGATGAACAAGATATCCGAAAAATAGGAGGAATACACCATCTCACCCCCTTTACGTCCTCATGTTTAACCATTGGAAGCCTGGCCCTCACAGGCACACCCTTCCTAGCAGGATTTTTCTCTAAAGACGCCATTATTGAAGCCCTGAATAACTCTTACCTGAACGCCTGAGCCCTAGCCATGACACTCCTAGCCACCTCTTTCACAGCCATCTACAGCCTGCGAGTAGTATTTTTTGTTTCTATAGGACACCCCCGATTCTCGTCTCTTTCTCCTATTAATGAAAATAACCCCGCAGTAATTAACCCCATTAAACGATTAGCCTGAGGAAGCATCACTGCAGGCCTCCTAATTACCTCCAATATTATCCCCCTTAAAACACCAATTATAACCATGCCCCCACTGATTAAACTAGCTGCCTTAGTAGTTACCATCTTAGGCTTACTTCTCGCCTTAGAGCTAGCATCACTAACAAACAAGCAGTTCAAACCACTCCCCCAATTAACTCCCCATCATTTTTCCAACATGCTCGGATTTTTCCCAACAATCATTCATCGGCTTACACCTAAATTAAACCTAATCCTAGGACAGACAATAGCAAGCCAAATAATTGACCAAACATGATTTGAAAAGGCAGGCCCGAAGGCCCTCACCTTATTAAATACGCCCCTGATTACAACAACAAGCAACGCCCAGCACGGCATAATTAAAACCTACCTCGCCCTATTTCTACTAACCCTAACCCTAGCAACTCTCCTCCTACTCATTTAAATTGATCGGAGGGCCCCTCGGCTCATCCCACGAACTAACTCCATTACCACAAAAAGAGTGAGCAACAGAGTCCAGGCAGCAATTATCAGTATTTTTCCCCCCGTCAGATATATCAGCGCAACACCTACAGCATCCCCTCGATGGACAGCAAGCTCATGAAACTCCTCCGCAGTTACCCAAGAAGCCTCATATCACCCCCCATATAAAAGCCCAACAAACACTAACATAACTGCCCCATAAGTTAAAATTGATAATGCAACAGACCGGCTCCCTAAACTCTCTCAATGAGAGTCAGCAGCAAGAGCTGCACAATAAGCAAATACAACTAGCATCCCTCCTAAATAAATTAAGAATAAGATAAAACAAAGGAAGGAACCACCGTGTCAAACTAAAATCCCACACCCCACACCTGCCGCTGCTACCAATCCCAACGCAGCAAAATATGGGGAAGGATTAGAAGCAACTACTACTAACCCCAACACCAACCCTGATAATAACAAAGACATGAAAAAAGACATAATTCCTCCCGGGACTTTAACCCGACCCTATGGCTTGAAAAACCACCGTTGTTACTCAACTACAGGAACCCTAATGGCAAGCCTCCGGAAAACCCACCCACTACTAAAAATTGCTAACCACGCAGTAGTTGACCTACCTGCACCCTCTAATATTTCTGTCTGATGAAATTTTGGCTCCCTGCTCGGCCTCTGCTTAATTTCTCAAATCCTCACAGGACTGTTCCTTGCTATGCATTACACCTCGGACATTGCTACAGCCTTTTCTTCTGTCGCCCATATTTGTCGAGACGTAAACTACGGCTGACTTATCCGCAATCTCCATGCTAATGGAGCATCTTTTTTCTTCATCTGCATTTACCTTCACATCGGACGAGGCCTCTACTATGGCTCCTACCTCTACAAAGAAACATGAAACATTGGCGTTATCCTTCTTCTTCTTGTAATAGCAACAGCCTTCGTAGGCTACGTTCTCCCATGAGGACAAATATCATTCTGAGGAGCTACCGTCATCACCAATCTTCTCTCCGCTGTCCCATATGTAGGCGGTACCCTAGTTCAATGAATTTGAGGGGGCTTCTCGGTAGATAATGCCACCTTAACCCGATTTTTTGCCTTCCACTTCCTCCTCCCCTTTATTGTTGCGGCCGTAACTATGCTCCACCTTCTTTTTCTGCACGAAACAGGCTCAAACAACCCCCTTGGCCTAAACTCCGACACGGACAAAATTTCTTTCCACCCTTACTTCTCTTACAAAGACCTCCTTGGATTTGCAGGCGTCATTATCTTACTAACCTGTCTCGCACTATTTGCCCCTAACCTCTTAGGAGACCCAGACAATTTTACACCTGCAAACCCACTAGTCACACCCCCTCATATCAAGCCTGAATGATATTTCCTATTTGCATACGCAATTCTCCGGTCAATTCCAAATAAACTAGGCGGAGTCCTGGCCCTCCTAGCTTCTATTCTGGTCCTAATAGTTGTTCCCATCCTCCACACATCTAAACAACGAAGCCTTACATTCCGACCTATAACTCAATTCCTGTTTTGAGCACTCATTGCAAACGTAGCAATCCTTACTTGAATTGGCGGAATGCCCGTTGAAGACCCATACATCATTATCGGCCAGATCGCTTCCCTCACTTACTTTGCGCTTTTCCTGTTTATCTTCCCTGTCACAGCATTAGTAGAAAACAAAGTATTAGGCTGACAATGCACTAATAGCTCAGTGCCCTAGAGCACCGGTCTTGTAAGCCGGACGTCGGAGGTTAGAATCCCCCTTAGTGCTCAAAGAAAGGAGATTTTAACTCCCACTACCGGCTCCCAAAGCCAGCGTTCTGACTCTAAACTATTCTTTGCAATAAAACACCCCAATTATTGTCAGACCTCCCACCCGCCCGGCGATACTAAATGCACATTAGTACATTAATACATAATATTTAATATATATAAAAAACGTGCTTCATGCATATTTTTTATATATGTATGCACGTAATACATAATATTTATGATCTAATGACATATATGTAATATCAGCATTAAAATAAAGCACACCATACAAGTAATACAAAAATTAACTGCCTAGTCCCTAAAAAATGCTCCAAGAGTTTAATTGAAATATATAATGGCTGAGATCTAGGACCTAGTTATACGATTCAATAACACATTATACCAAGTACCAGCATCTCTTCTGTCGAAAATCAATTGCAGTAAGAACCGACCAACCTGTGATTTCTTAAAGCATACTGTTAATGAGGGTCAGGGACAGAAATCGTGGGGGTCGTACAACTGAACTATTACTGGCATCTGGTTCCTATTTCAGGGCCATAAATTGTAAATGTTCCCCAACCAATGCTGCTCCGTGCATAAGTTAATGGTGTCAAGCGGATGGCGAGATGATCCACCATGCCGGGCGTTCTTTCCAGAGGATAGGGGGTTCCTCTTTTTTTTTTCCTTTTCAATTGACATTTCACAGTGCCCGACGAAGCTAGATTACAAGGTGGTAATCGCCTCCTGCATCAGTATAGTCTATTAGTCATTGAATGACATGAATTTAAGAATGCATAATTGATTTCAAGAGCATAATATGCTATTTTTTCCCCTAAAATTTCCTTATTACCCCCTTCTAGGTTTAAACTCGTTAAACCCCCCCACCCCCTAAACTCCTGAGATCTCTAATACTTCTGTAAACCCCTCAAAAACAGAAAAGCCTCAACTAGTTAGGAATAGTATCCAAAATGCATCTTTTTATACTATTAAAAATGATGATTTCTCAAACTAAATTTTTACTTTCCCTAGAATCACTGTTTTCAACATGCATATTATCATATGCTCGTGTAGCTTAATTAAAGCATAACACTGAAGCTGTTAAGATGGGCCCTAGAAAGCTCCGCAAGCACAAAGGTTTGGTCCTGACTTTTCTGCCAGCTCTAGCTAAACTTACACATGCAAGTATCCGCGCCCCCGTGAGAATGCCCTATAGTTCCCCGCCCGAGAACAAGGAGCTGGTATCAGGCACATTCAATTATGCCCACGACACCTTGCTCAGCCACACCCCCAAGGGTACTCAGCAGTGATAAACATTGACACATAAGTGAAAACTTGACTCAGTTAAAGCTAAGAGGGCCGGTAAAACTCGTGCCAGCCACCGCGGTCATACGGGGGGCCCAAGTTGTCAGAAGTCGGCGTAAAGAGTGGTTAGGAACAGGCTTAAAATTAAAGCCGAACATCTTCTAAGCTGTTATACGCATCCGAAGATAAGAAGCCCAATAACGAAAGTAGCTTTATATATTCTGACCCCACGAAAGCTAAGACACAAACTGGGATTAGATACCCCACTATGCTTAGCCGTAAACATTGACAGTTTATTACATTTTCTGTCCGCCTGGGTACTACGAGCATTAGCTTAAAACCCAAAGGACTTGGCGGTGCTTTAGACCCACCTAGAGGAGCCTGTTCTAGAACCGATAATCCCCGTTCAACCTCACCCTTCCTTGCTCGTCCCGCCTATATACCACCGTCGCCAGCTTACCCTGTGAAGGCTAAAAAGTAAGCGAAATTGGCAATGCCCAGAACGTCAGGTCGAGGTGTAGCGAATGGAGGGGGAAGAAATGGGCTACATTCCCTTTTAAAATACAGGGTATAACGAAAGGTGTACTGAAACCGTACACCCCAAGGAGGATTTAGCAGTAAGCGGAAAGTAGAGTGTTCCACTGAAACCGGCTCTTAAGCGCGCACACACCGCCCGTCACTCTCCCCGAAACTTTACCAAAACATTAATTAAAATGCCAAAATCATAGAGGGGAGGCAAGTCGTAACATGGTAAGTGTACCGGAAGGTGCACTTGGACAACCAGAGCATAGCTAAACTAGCACAGCGTCTCCCTTACACTGAGAAGACATCCGTGCAAATCGGATTGCCCTGACGCCGATCAGCTAGCCCACCCAACAAAACCCAACACACCCCCATTAATACCCTCTAATACACTAGTATACAACCAAACAAATCATTTTTCCCCCTAAGTATGGGCGACAGAAAAGGAAATACGGAGCAACAGAGATAGTACCGCAAGGGAACGCTGAAAGAGAAATGAAACAACCCAGTAAAGCCTAGAAAAGCAGAGATTAAAGCTCGTACCTTTTGCATCATGATTTAGCTAGTAATCCCAAGCAAAGAGAACTTTAGTTTGGCCCCCCGAAACTAAGTGAGCTACTCCAGGACAGCCTATTGTAGGGCGAACCCGTCTCTGTGGCAAAAGAGTGGGAAGAACTTTGAGTAGAGGTGACAAATCTACCGAACTTAGTAATAGCTGGTTGTCTGAGAAATGGATAGAAGTTCAGCCTCACGGCTTCTTAATTCAAATTTCGTATTTAAACTTAATTAGATTTCTAAGAAACCGAGAGAGTTAATCTTAGGGGGTACAGCCCCTCAGATAAAGGACACAACCTTAACAGGTGGGTAAAGATCATAATTAACCTAAGGTAAAGCATCCCAGTGGGCTTAAAAGCAGCCACCCTAACAGAAAGCGTTAAAGCTCAGATGCACCCAACCTTTCCGCCGATCCCGATAATACAATCTCAACCCCCTTTTAATATCAGACTATCCGCTGCAAACAGCGGAGAAATAATGCTAATATGAGTAATAAGAGAGAGCAAACTCTCTCCCTGCATAAGTGTATCTCGGAACGGACCAACCACCGAATCTTAACGCCCCCAAATAAAGAGGGTAATGGATTTCAAATGAATTAACTAGAAAAACATCCAAGACAAAAGCGTTAACCCCACACTGGAGTGCTTTTAGGGAAAGACTAAAAGGAAGAGAAGGAACTCGGCAAACACCTAAAGCCTCGCCTGTTTACCAAAAACATCGCCTCTTGCAAATCAACGAATAAGAGGTCCCGCCTGCCCTGTGACTATATGTTTAACGGCCGCGGTATTTTGACCGTGCGAAGGTAGCGCAATCACTTGTCTTTTAAATGGAGACCTGTATGAATGGCATCACGAGGGCTTAACTGTCTCCTCTCCCCAGTCAATGAAATTGATTTCCCCGTGCAGAAGCGGGGATAATAACATAAGACGAGAAGACCCTATGGAGCTTTAGACGTCAGAGCAGCTCATGTAAAGCACCCCTAAACAAAGGAAAAAACCAAATGAAATCTGCCCTAATGTCTTTGGTTGGGGCGACCGCGGGGAAACACAAAACCCCCATGTGGAGTAGGAACACACATTCCTAGACCCAAGAGCTTCCGCTCTAATGAACAGAAATTCTGACCAACAAGATCCGGCACATGCCGATCAACGGACCGAGTTACCCTAGGGATAACAGCGCAATCCCCTTAAAGAGCCCTTATCGACAAGGGGGTTTACGACCTCGATGTTGGATCAGGACATCCTAATGGTGCAGCCGCTATTAAGGGTTCGTTTGTTCAACGATTAAAGTCCTACGTGATCTGAGTTCAGACCGGAGTAATCCAGGTCAGTTTCTATCTATGATAGTGATCTTTTCTAGTACGAAAGGACCGAAAAGAAGAGGCCTCTGCCAAGGGCACGCCTCGCCCCCACCTGCTGAAAACAACTAAAGCAGATAAAAGGGCACACCCCTCTGCCTGAGAAAACGGCTTATTAAGGTGGCAGAGCCCGGCATTGCAAAAGACCTAAGCCCTTTCAACAGAGGTTCAAGTCCTCTCCTTAATAATGCTAAATACACTGTTCACCCACTTGATTAACCCCTTGGCCTTTATCGTCCCCATTCTCCTAGCCGTTGCTTTCCTAACACTACTTGAACGTAAGGTTCTAGGCTATATACAACTACGAAAGGGCCCCAACATTGTTGGCCCCTACGGTCTTCTCCAACCCATCGCTGATGGAGTAAAGCTATTCATCAAAGAACCCGTACGGCCCTCAACCTCCTCCCCTGTTCTATTTTTACTCGCCCCTATACTTGCGCTCACCCTGGCCCTCACTCTCTGAGCCCCAATGCCCATACCGTACTCGGTCACTGATCTTAACCTAGGAATTCTTTTCATCCTCGCTCTCTCCAGCCTTGCCGTTTATTCCATCCTTGGATCAGGATGGGCATCGAATTCAAAATATGCCCTTATTGGAGCCCTGCGAGCTGTAGCCCAAACTATTTCGTATGAAGTGAGCCTTGGTCTTATTCTTCTCTGCACAATTATCTTCACAGGAGGGTTTACCTTACAAATCTTTAGCGTCGCTCAAGAAAGTATCTGACTAATCGTTCCGACATGGCCCCTAGCCGCGATATGGTATATTTCTACACTAGCAGAAACTAATCGAGCCCCATTTGACCTTACTGAAGGAGAGTCCGAGCTAGTATCCGGGTTCAACGTCGAATATGCGGGAGGTCCCTTCGCACTCTTTTTCTTAGCCGAATACGCCAATATCCTCCTTATGAATACACTTTCTGCTACATTATTTCTGGGAGCATTCCACATTCCGATATTCCCAGAACTAACAGCAGTAAATCTAATAACCAAAGCAGCACTACTCTCAATCGTCTTCTTATGAGTCCGAGCCTCTTACCCCCGATTTCGATATGACCAGTTAATACATTTAATCTGAAAAAACTTTCTCCCTCTAACACTAGCCCTGGTCATTTGACACCTCGCCATTCCAATCGCATTCGCGGGACTACCCCCTCACCTTTAACACCTGGAGCTGTGCCTGAAGTAAAGGACCACTTTGATAGAGTGAACTATGGGGGTTAAAGTCCCCCCAACTCCTTAGAAAGAAGGGACTCGAACCCTACCCGGGGAGATCAAAACTCCCAGTGCCTCCACTACACCACTTCCTAGTAAAGTCAGCTAAATTAAGCTTTTGGGCCCATACCCCAAAAATGTTGGTTAAAATCCTTCCTCTGCTAATGAATCCCTTCATCTTAGTTACCCTGCTATTTGCACTCGGCCTAGGAACTACAATTACATTTGCAAGCTCCCACTGGCTGCTTGCCTGAATAGGCCTTGAAATTAACACCCTAGCTATCCTCCCCCTCATAGCTCAACACCACCACCCACGCGCAGTCGAAGCAACCACTAAATACTTCATCGCCCAGGCCACGGCAGCTGCCATACTATTATTTGCAAGCGCAACTAATGCCTGACTTGTTGGACAATGAGACATTCAACAGATAGCGCACCCCCTCCCTATTACACTAATTACCCTTGCCTTGGCCCTAAAAATTGGCCTCGCCCCCCTACACTCGTGACTCCCCGAAGTTATTCAAGGCGTTGACTTCACCACAGGCTTACTCCTCTCTACTTGACAAAAACTTGCTCCCTTTGCCCTCCTCCTCCAACTCCAGCCCACCAATTCCTCACTTTTGTTAGTCCTCGGGATTACTTCAACCCTCGTTGGAGGCTGAGGTGGCTTAAACCAAACCCAATTGCGAAAGATTCTTGCCTACTCCTCTATTGCCCACCTGGGCTGAATAACTCTTGTCCTGCAATTTTCCCCCTCTCTTGCCATTCTTGCCCTGACTATTTATTTTATCATAACATTTTCAGCATTCCTTACATTTAAACTGAACAACTCAACTAATATTAACTCGCTCGCCATGTCTTGATCGAAAGCCCCTATAATTACTGCCCTCGCCCCCCTTATTCTTCTATCCCTTGGAGGTTTGCCCCCACTCACCGGCTTTATGTCAAAATGACTTATTCTTCAAGAATTGACTAAGCAAGGCCTATTGATTCTCGCAACACTAGCAGCCCTCTCAGCACTTCTTAGCCTCTATTTTTACCTCCGTTTAGCATACGCCCTCACTCTGACGGTATCCCCCAACACCCTGATCGGAACCGCCCCATGACGTCACCCCACCTCCCACCTAACACTGTTCTTTTCAACTACGACTATTGCCGCAATACTTCTCCTGCCCCTAACTCCAGCAATTGTAATACTTCTATCCCTGTAA